TATATCTTACCCCTACGTATAAAGAAGGAGGATTTGCAATGCGAGATCTAAAAACATATTTATCTGTGGCACCAGTACTAAGTACTATATGGTTCGCATCTTTAGCAGGTCTATTAATAGAGATCAATCGTTTATTCCCAGATGCGCTAACATTTCCATTTTTTTAATTCTAGTGATTGACGTGGGAGAGGTTGAGTAAGATTAGAGATACACTAAAATTTCCTGAACTACATCTCACCCTCCCTATTTTTTTCTTTTCTCTTTTTTCCCTTTTTAGAATTCTAAGAAAGGGATGAAAGAGAAAGAATAAAAGTGGATTCAATTGCAGATAAAATCAAAATAGGGTTTAAGATTGGAATCCTCTTAATAATAGAGTGAAAGTGGCATACAAGACCCTTAACTAAAATGTAATGGAATACCACTAGAAATAGAGTTAATTGTATTATTTATTAATTATACAACCTATTGATTTGCAACGAAATCTTTCCTAATTTTTTCCTTTTTTCTTTAGATAAAAAAAGAGAAGAGTTGAGTCAATCAAAAATACAAGAGGAGTTTCATGGCCAAGAGCAAAGATGTACGAGTAAAGATTATTTTGGAATGTATCAGTTGTGTTCGAAACAGTGTTAATAAAGACTCAAGGGGCATTTCCCGGTATATTACGCAAAAGAATCGATCCAATACACCTAGTCGATTGGAATTGAGAAAATTCTGCCCCTGCTGTTACAAACATACAATTCATGGGGAGATAAAAAAATAAATAGATAGAATAAAAAACTCGTCTGTCACCCCCTATTCCAAGGAACGGTAAAAATGACATATTATAATATATAAAATAAATTCTAATAAAGACACCAAACCCTATATTTTGAATTCGAATTCATTTTTTTTAATCCGACCAAAATAGGATTTCGGGAGAAGGAATAAACAAACCATGGATAAACCCAAGCGACCCTTTCTTAAATCGAAGCGATCTTTTCGTAGGCGTTTGCCCCCGATCCAATCGGGGGATCGAATTGATTATAGAAACATCAGTTTAATTAGTCGATTTATTAGTGAACAAGGAAAAATATTATCAAGACGGGTAAATAAATTGACCTTGAAACAACAACGATTAATTACTAGTGCTATAAAACAAGCTCGTATTTTATCTTCGTTACCCTTTCTTAATAATGAGAAACAGTTTGAAAGAACTGAGTCGACTGCTCAAACAATAGGTTTTAGAACCAAAAATAAATAGGCTTAGCTTACTTTTCAATTGAATCAAATCAAAATTCCAATTAGAACTAAAAATAGGTTGGTGTTTTTGCGATAATCTAAATTGGATTCTTGTGTCAGAATAAAAAAAAAAAAGAATCGGGAAAGAAGAAATCTTTTTTTATTGAATTCCTTTGTTCATTTTGACAACTTTATCTTAATCTTATCCTGTTTTATCATATTATTTTCTACTCTACCTTCCCGGAGTTCAGTCTCCGGGGACTTCAACTCAAATTACTCCAATGGATCCAAGATTTCATTGGAAATCATATAAAGACAATTCCTATTTAATATAGCTATTTGTGCAAGTATTTTACGATTTAGAAGCAATTGACTTTTGTACAGATCATTTATTAGTCTACTATAACTTAAGGATACCCCTTTCTCACGAATTACTGCATTTATCCGAGTAATCCACAAACGACGAAAGTCTCTCTTTTTCTTATCTCTATCGCGATGAGCCGAAATTAAAGCTCGTATTTTCTGTTGAATAATAGTTCGAGTAAGTCTTGAATGAGCCCCCCGAAAACTGGATGCAAATAAACGCATTTTTGTTCTACGTCTTCGAGCTATATATCCTCGTCTAATTCTAGTCATTGAATAAATGAAACTTTGATGAATAACTAATTGAGTTCCTGTCTTTCAGTTATTCTTTTTCCCCTTACTTTATTTATTAATAACAAAACGGATTCTTCGGATGTATAAAATAAAAATTCCAATGACTTTTGCTACTATAACCTTCCCAACCACAATTTTTTCTTATTTCGAAGTGAACTGTATAGAAATAAGAAATTTTTATTGATATCTAGTATCAATAACATAGATTAGATCTATATAGAATAGATAAATAGAAATGGATTAAAGAATAGAGTGGTTCCATCGTTTCTATGGTGACTTCTTAAACGGTGAGGTCCTCTCTATACACCGGAGCTTCTTCCTTCGTTTAATGAATCTTATTTTTATTGGTAACTTGTACAGTTCACACCTTTGTGTGGCTCTACCTATGCATTATCCAGTAATAGGTCTTTCACAATGAGATCTACCTATATAGTAACGGTATTTAATTCTGAAGGTTAGCTAGGTAGCTGATCCTGTTAGGCCGTTCTTGCAAGCATAATATTTCATTTTTAAAATGAAATAAGATTTCCCCGCTTAATGAATAACCTTTTGTTACCAATGGGGAATTGCTTCTCAGCTTAAATTAAGGTGATTGGATTTGCACCAACGGAAACCATAAATTTCATACGCAATACGGGGATATAATATATTTTAGCCAGTGAATGGAAAATAAATTTTTGTATCCTCTTTATTTATTTGTACTGATCATTCAGACAGATTAATACTGGTTGTTATTGGTTCCTTTCTTTTTGTTCCAGTCCATGATCTGAACGAGTCGCACATACACCCTAGTACATGTTCCTCGGCGCTGAGGACACCCCTTAAGGGCGGGGGATTTCGTAACATTTCGGATTGGCTGTCTTGTGTTTCTAATAAGTTGTTTAATAGTTGGCATGCTGAATGATATACAGACTGAGCTGGTTTAGATCGTTCCTAACCGGATGCTTATGCTTATGAATTTCTTCTATTTAATTAATTTAATTAATATTAATAATAGAATAGTAATATAGTAAATGGGGTAAGACGATAAAGAAAATCTCAATCCAATCGAGAATTTATGTGAAATCCTTGATATTTTCAGTCAACTGCTACAAGATCTACAATTCCGTGAGCTTGGGCTTCTGTTGCTGACATAAAAACATCCCTTTCCATGTCCTCGGATACAACCCAAAAAGATTTACCTGTTCTTTGGACATAAACCATTGTGATGGTTTCGCGCAAGTTCAGTAGTTCTTCCGCTTCCAGGATAAATTCTCCCGTTTGTGACTCATAAAAAGAACTCGCAGGTTGATGTATCATTACCCTGATGATATAAGATACAAAGGGGTTCTACTAGCTCGCGGAATGAGAAAGAGACTAACACAAGAAAAAGATAGAACTGTACAAGCATCTTTTGGATATTGCATACGGCTCAAGAATGGAATTTCCTACCGAAAATAAAATAGGATTTATCAGACCCAGATCGATAAATGATCCAATTACCACCCTTCCTTTTGGAGGAGTTCAAAATACTATGATGGTTCCGTTGCTTTCTATATTTATATTAGAATTTATATTTAGTCCGTCTGTGATTCAGCAATCCCAAAGTTTCTTTTTGATCCGAGCAAATACGGAAAAGTGGTTCATAACATAAATATTATATTATTAAGAGCTTTTTTGGCGTGAAAAAAGTTTGTGACACTGAAATTCCGATAGATAAAATCGGAAATACCTTAGTATTTCATACTACTCTTTCGATACATAATTGAATGTTTTGAGAAAATAATTTTATCATATCGAATTCGAAGTGCCATGCTATTATTACTCAAGATTCTTATTTCATATGGCGAAGGCATAGGCTTCTTTTTTCTCTCAAATAAAAACTCATTGGCGCCAAGCGTGAGGGAATGCTAGACGTTTGGTAATTGCTCCCCCAACCAGGACAAAAGATCCCATTGAAGCGGCTAATCCCATGCATATTGTATGTACGTCTGGTGGCACAAATTGTATGGTATCATAAACTGCTATTCCGGGTATTACCCATCCACCGGGAGAGTTTATAAACACATAAAGCTCTCTGTTACGGTCCTCTATAGTGAGATATACCAGAAGACCAATAAGTTGATTCGAGACTTCATTATCAACCTCTTGGCCTAAAAAAAGTAATCTTTCTCGATAAAGTCGGTTGATTAGGATAAAATTGTATCCCCTAGGAACCGTACACGCACCTTTTGATGCATACGGGTCAAAAGAACCGTGAAAAAAAAAGACTCAATGTATAGATTACGTTTACTGTTCTTTTTTTTCAAAATAACAATCTTTCTTTTTTAAGAAAGAAAAGGTTGTGAACCTTTCACTCTAATACTAATATATATATAAAGGATTCATTAAATCCGTTGAATTTACTTCTCATTGATTTATTGTTTCATCGGGATCCACTCCTCATCACGATGTCATTTTCTTGTTCCTGAATGGGCCTATTGAATTTTTTTAGGTTTATGCTCTACTCCAGGTAAAAAAAGCTAGGTCCGATTTTGGTTTGCGCATATAGGACAAATTCGCTATTACCACGTCTTTGTTGCTACTCATTCAATTTATCCTGTTTTATTTAATGGATTAATATGGATTAACAGAGATCATTCCTTTTTTTTTGTATATTATATATAGTAGAAATAAAATAATTTAGAACGAGGTATCACTAATCAATAAACTAGTCAAATATATACTATGGTAATAAAGAAAAAGATAATTAGAAATAGAAGCCGCAATCATCGGTATATTACTAAGTTGGGTTTTTCTAAACAGAGCCTTTAGAATTTGATTGGTACAACCAAGTCAACCATAAATTTATCTAATTGATAATATTAATCTAGATTCCCCTAAAATGGATCTAATTTCATTTCACGCTCCAAATTATTGATAATTCAATCAATCTTTCTTGGGCGAATAAGAGAATATCTCGATCGGGGGAGAGAATGGGGAAATACCATATGACCCAATATATCTGACAAGTCGCACTATATGTCAACCCAGGATGCGTCTTCCTCTCCAGGACTTCGAAAAGGTACTTTTGGAACACCAATAGGCATTAAATGAAAAAAAAATGAAGTACTCTATTTTACTTTGATGTGGAAACGTAATAATGGGTTTATTTTATTAGCCTCATAATAGAATAGTGGTCTTTAGCATCTGATATTTTATCTTTTTATCTTATAGATTGGATAAGTTCCTTCATAACGGAAGTCGGAATGACTAACTCAAAATTATTACAAATACACTCGTGGAATGATGAACAAGTAGGGATCCATTTGCTCCTAGAAAATAGGGTAAACCACCCATTGCATATTGATACTTATCGGGTATAGAATAGATCTGCTTCTCTTTGTTCCTACAAACAGAATTGTTCCATTATTCCCAATAGAATCGAACAAATAGGAATACGATAATTCACAGAAAGGGGGGTCCCTAGCATCCATTTTTCCAATGCAATAAAGTTACATAGTGTCTATTTTTCTTTCAGAAAGGGGTATTTACATGGGTTTGCCTTGGTATCGTGTTCATACTGTTGTATTAAATGATCCTGGTCGGTTGCTTGCTGTCCATATAATGCATACAGCTCTGGTTGCTGGTTGGGCCGGTTCAATGGCTTTATATGAATTAGCAGTTTTTGATCCCTCTGACCCCGTTCTTGATCCAATGTGGAGACAAGGTATGTTTGTTATACCCTTCATGACTCGTTTAGGAATAACCAATTCATGGGGCGGTTGGAGTATTACAGGAGGAACTGTAACAAATCCGGGTATTTGGACTTATGAAGGAGTCGCTACGGCACATATTCTGTTTTCGGGCTTGTGCTTCCTGGCCGCTATTTGGCATTGGGTATATTGGGATCTAGAAATATTTTCTGATGAACGTACAGGAAAACCCTCTTTGGATTTGCCCAAGATCTTTGGAATTCATTTATTTCTTTCAGGAGTAGCGTGCTTTGGTTTTGGCGTCTTTCATGTAACCGGTTTGTATGGTCCTGGAATATGGGTGTCTGATCCTTATGGACTAACTGGAAAAGTACAATCTGTAAACCCAGCCTGGGGCGTGGAAGGTTTTGATCCTTTTGTTCCGGGAGGAATAGCCTCGCATCATATTGCAGCAGGGACGCTGGGTATATTAGCGGGCCTATTCCATCTTAGTGTCCGTCCGCCCCAACGTCTATACAAAGGATTACGTATGGGTAATATTGAAACCGTCCTTTCCAGTAGTATCGCTGCTGTCTTTTTTGCTGCTTTTGTTGTTGCAGGAACTATGTGGTATGGTTCCGCAACTACCCCAATCGAATTATTTGGCCCTACTCGTTATCAATGGGATCAGGGATACTTCCAGCAAGAAATATATCGAAGAGTCAGTGCTGGGCTAGCCGAAAATCAAAGTTTAACAGAAGCTTGGTCTAAAATTCCTGAAAAATTAGCTTTTTATGATTACATCGGCAATAATCCGGCAAAAGGGGGATTATTCAGAGCGGGTTCAATGGACAGCGGGGATGGAATAGCTGTTGGGTGGTTAGGGCACCCCGTCTTTAGAGATAAAGAAGGGCGTGAACTTTTTGTCCGTCGTATGCCTACTTTTTTTGAAACATTTCCGGTTGTTTTGGTAGATGGAGACGGAATTGTGAGAGCCGACGTTCCTTTTAGAAGGGCAGAATCGAAGTACAGTGTTGAACAAGTAGGTGTAACTGTTGAGTTCTACGGCGGCGAACTTAACGGAGTCAGTTACAGCGACCCCGCTACTGTGAAAAAATATGCTAGACGTGCTCAATTAGGGGAAATTTTTGAATTAGATCGTGCTACTTTGAAATCCGATGGTGTTTTTCGTAGCAGTCCAAGAGGTTGGTTTACTTTTGGACATGCGTCGTTTGCTTTGCTCTTCTTCTTCGGACACATTTGGCATGGTGCTAGAACCCTGTTTCGAGATGTTTTTGCGGGTATTGACCCAGATTTGGATTCTCAAGTAGAGTTTGGCGCATTCCAAAAACTTGGAGATCCAACTACCAGAAAACAAGCTGTCTGATACAACATTCCTGGCGTATCTTTTGCTTCTTTAAATTTCTTTATTTATTTTAGAGAAATCCTAATTTGAATCATTACCATTTCTTTGACTCTTGTTTTTCCTTATCCGGAAGATGATTCAAAATAAGCAGGTATGGAAGTTATAATTGTAAACTACGATCGAACCTATGGAAGCATTGGTTTATACATTCCTCTTAGTATCGACTCTAGGGATAATTTTTTTCGCTATCTTTTTTCGAGAACCGCCGAAAATTCAAACTAAGAAATGATTTTTCCTTATCTCAATCTCAAGTGAAGTAATGAGCCTCCCAAAATGGGAGGCTCATTACTTCAACTAGTCTCCGTGTTCCTCGAATGGATCTCTTAGTTGTTGAGCGGGTTGCCCAAAAGCGGTATATAAGGCGTACCCAGTAAAACTTACAAGTAAACCAGATACAGAGATGGCGACTAGGGTTGCTGTTTCCATTATTATAGAATTTCAAGATCATAATGAATCTATGATAAGATCGTTCGTTTATTTACAACAGAATAGCATACAAAGTCAACAGATCTCAATTACTACAATAAGATTTATGGCTACACAAAC